CAATCGAATGCTAGCTCCCATTTATTTCTTATGGAATTAACCAATCAACTTGCTATCGGATATTTATTTTCGATTCAGTACTTTTCAAAAAAGAATTTCGACATATTTAGTATGATTTATGATTATGAGAAGCAATCCCACTACTTCCAATCCTGCGGTTTCTACACTTCAAGAACAAAACCTAGGGCGTATCGCTCAAATTATTGGCCCAGTGCTGGATGTCATTTTTCCACCGAGTAAGATGCCTAATATTTATAATGCTTTGGTAATTAAAGGTCGAGATACTGTCGGTCAGCAAATTAATGTAACTTGTGAAGTACAACAATTATTAGGAAATAATCGAGTTAGAGCTGTAGCTATGAGTGCTACAGATGGTCTGATGAGAGGAATGAAAGTGATTGACACGGGAGCTCCTCTAAGTGTTCCAGTCGGGGGGGCTACTCTCGGACGAATTTTCAACGTTCTTGGAGAGCCCGTTGATAATTTAGGTCCTGTCGATACTCGCACAACATCTCCTATTCATAGATCTGCACCCGCCTTCATACAGTTAGATACGAAATTATCAATCTTTGAAACAGGGATTAAAGTGGTGGATCTTTTAGCCCCCTATCGCCGTGGAGGAAAAATCGGACTATTTGGGGGAGCTGGAGTGGGTAAAACAGTACTCATCATGGAATTGATCAACAACATTGCCAAAGCTCACGGAGGCGTATCCGTATTTGGTGGAGTAGGTGAACGTACTCGTGAAGGAAATGATCTCTACATGGAAATGAAAGAATCCGGGGTGATTAATGAAAAAAATATTGCAGAATCCAAAGTGGCTCTAGTCTATGGTCAAATGAATGAACCGCCAGGAGCTCGTATGAGAGTTGGCTTGACTGCCCTAACCATGGCGGAATATTTTCGGGATGTTAATGAGCAAGACGTACTTCTATTCATCGACAATATATTTCGTTTCGTTCAAGCAGGGTCCGAAGTCTCTGCCTTATTAGGTAGAATGCCTTCTGCAGTGGGTTATCAACCTACCCTTAGTACGGAAATGGGTTCTTTGCAAGAAAGAATTACTTCTACCAAAGAAGGATCCATAACATCAATCCAAGCAGTTTATGTACCTGCGGATGATTTGACCGACCCTGCTCCTGCCACGACATTTGCACATTTAGATGCTACTACCGTATTATCAAGAGGATTAGCTGCCAAAGGTATTTATCCAGCAGTAGATCCCTTGGATTCAACGTCAACTATGTTACAACCTCGGATCGTTGGCGAGGAACATTATGAAACTGCGCAAAGGGTTAAGCAAACTTCACAACGTTACAAAGAACTTCAGGACATTATAGCTATCCTTGGGTTGGACGAATTATCCGAAGAAGATCGTTTAACTGTAGCAAGAGCACGCAAGATTGAGCGTTTCTTATCACAACCCTTCTTTGTGGCAGAAGTCTTTACTGGTTCTCCAGGGAAATATGTTGGTCTCGCAGAAACAATTCGGGGGTTTCAATTCATCCTTTCCGGAGAATTAGACGGTCTTCCCGAGCAGGCCTTTTATTTGGTGGGTAACATCGATGAAGCTACCGCGAAAGCTATGAACTTAGAAGAGGAGAGCAAATTGAAGAAATGACCTTAAATCTTTGTGTACTGACTCCTAATCGAATGATTTGGAATTCCGAAGTTAAAGAGATTATTTTATCTACTAATAGTGGACAAATTGGGGTATTACCAAACCATGCCCCCATTGCCACGGCTGTAGATATAGGTCTTTTGAGAATACGGCTAAACGATCGATGGTTAATGGTGGCTCTTATGGGCGGTTTTGCTAGAATAAGTAATAATGAGATCACCATTTTAGGAAATGGTGCGGAAATTAGTACTGACATTGATCCGCAAGAAGCTCAACAAACTCTTGAAATAGCTGAAGCTAACTTGAGTAGAGCTGAGGGTAAGAGACAAGCAATTGAGGCAAATCTAGCTCTCAGACGAGCTAGGACACGAGTCGAAGCTGTCAAAGCGATTTCCTATTAGTATTCAATTATTCAATCACAAAATCAAAAGTATTCTTTATTATACACTACACACTACATCTTGATTCCACAAATTGAACACAATAAAGTCTAATTTGATTAATCTGATGATATAACGAAAAAAAGAGGATGGGTAGAAAAACTTATTAGATACCATGTAATCCGGTATCTAATAAGTTCTACCTACTATTGGATTTGAACCAATGACTCCCGCCGTATGAAAGCAATACTCTAACCACTGGGTTAAGTAGGTCATTTATCACCACAAAAAAGGTCTCCATCACTTCGATGGAATGGATTATAGATAAAATATGTTTTCTAAACAATATCAAAGTAAACATAAACAGATCATAGAGTTATCATATGGGATAACCTTCTTGACAAGAAATTGTCTCTATGTTAAAATGGTTATGACAAGGGCTATAGCTCAGTTAGGTAGAGCACCTCGTTTACACGTGCGCCAATGTTTTTCAAGGGAACCTTTTATGCAATGACCATAATTTATCTTTTTGATAAGTCGATGTCTTACTCCGTAGATTCGAGAGAACAAGAGAAAAATAGCCTGACAAATTTGGTTTGATCCGGTTCAGGTGCGAATCCCGGTGCCAAATAAAATAGAACCTACCATTGTAAGGTAAATGCCCAGTCCATTCAATGCCAGGCATAATGAGCATAAGGATCTCAAAAGAACCTCTTTTCGTCCTATGAACTTTGAGGTGTATGAAGTCTCATATTTTACTCTTGCAGCGGAGCGATAGAGACTGCATTTCACTTAGGTTGATCTAGGCCGAAGGCAGACCTAAAGAAAGGTCACCCTTCTTTGAAACACTTTGGTATTGCTCCTAGATCAAGATACAAATAATGAATCAGAGCACATGGAGCCATCTTATTATCTTACTATAAAGAAAAAATATGGTGGACTAACTGATTTTTACATCAGTTGATGAAAGAGCCCAATGCAACAAAATGCATGTTGGGTCTTTGAAACAGTTCGAATCATTTCGATAATAATAAGTTTTCTCTGTTTTACCGAGAAGGTCTACGGTTCGAGTCCGTATAGCCCTAATATATTAGATATTCCATTTTTATTTTGTTTTGTATAGAAATTTGAGTAGTAGTAGTAGGAACAATAAAATAAACACAATAATTCATTCCAACGGACCAATTGGTATTTGTCAAATCTCGGATCAAATACTCATCTCTCTTCATCCACATTCATGAATTTCATGAATGAATTACATATAATATTTAATATTTTTCTTATTTTTTTTTAATTGTTTTTAATAGAATTGAAAATTGAATTTGTAATTTCTTTATTGAATTCTGAATTATTGAATTTATTATTTACTAATTTACTATAAAATAAGGGATTCTTTACTTTTACTTTCTATTTATAAGATATAAGATCAATATGAAATAGAAAAAATATACATAACATAATAAGTATAAAATAAGTATAAATTATAAAATAAGTATAAATTAAGTATAAGAATACTTAGTATAATAATAAATAGAATAGAAAATAAAAATAACTAAGTATAAGAGCATGCTATGTCTACACATCACATATAGAAATAGAATAGAAAGGAGAAAAAAAAAATAAAAAATAGAAGTGGGATGACATTAGATGAATCTTGAAACAAGGTATGTCCTACAGCAAACAAACTCTCAACTATGCGGCTTTCTTTGATCAAAATTCTTTTCTTGTTTCATCTAAGAAGTTCTAGATGATTTGAAAATCCCAATTCAAATGGAATAATTCAGCCTATTTCACATTCATAGGAGTACTTTTATGTTTCTGCTTCACGAATATGATATTCTCTGGGCATTCCTAATAATATCAAGCATTATTCCTATCTTGACATTTGTCATTTCTGGGATTTTAGCTCCGATTAGGGAAGGTCCAGAAAAGCTTTCTAGTTATGAATAAGGTATAGAACCCATGGGGGATGCTTGGGTAAAATTCCGAATTCGCTATTACATGTTTGCTCTAGTTTTTGATGTTGAAACGGTCTTTCATTATCCATGGGCAATGAGCTTTGATGTATTGGGTGTATCTGTCTTTATAGAAGCTTTTATTTTCGTGCTTATCCCAATTGTGGGTTCAGTCTATGCATGGCGAAAAGGAGCGTTGGAATGGTCTTGGTTGAATATTTAGACAATCAAAATAAAAAGGAAGGAAAGGATGACATTGAAACAGTTATGAATTTGGTTGAGTTTCCATTACTTAACCAAACAACCCCCAATTAAATTATTTCAACTACATCGAATGATCTCTCGAATTGGTCAAGACTTTCAAGTTTAGGGCCGCTTCTCTATGGTACCAGTTGTTGTTTCATTGAATTTGCTTCATGAATAGGCTCGCAATTCGACTTTGATCGTTATGGGTTGGTGCCAAGATCGAGCCCAAGGTAAGCAGACCTCATTTTAACAGCCGGAACAGTAACAATGAAAACGGCTCCTCCTCCCTTCTTTAGTAAGATTCTATGAGCAAATGCCTGAACCAAAATATGTCATTGCTATGTCAGTACTGATTCTTATAGTACTGTTCACGGAGTCGATAAGCTAATTCCTGTGGATGTATATTTGCCAGGCTTCCGCCTAAGCCAGAGGCAATTATATAAGAAAATATCCCGAAAAATATTTGAAGATAGAACTGTGTATCAACAGGATAATCGATGTTTTACTACTAATCACAAGTTTTACCTTCGACGCAGTACTCCTACTGGAAATTACGATCAAGAATTACTCTATAAATCGCCATCTACTTCAGAGATACCTTTTGGATTTGAAAAAGATTTCAAATCCAAAAGGTCAGTATCTTCCTACGAATTAGTGAATAAGGCAGGGTTCCTTTGTGCAGAATAAGAAAAAGCGGGTCAATCATGAAAATGAAAAATTTCATTGTCAATGTGAAATATTTATACAAATAAAAATGTGGGAGAGATGAAGAAGATGCAGGTTCATTTATCTGATTGGCTAGTAAAGCATGAGCTAATTCATAGATCTTTAGGCTTTGATTGCCGAGGAATAGAGACTTTACAAAGAAAAACCGAGGATTGGGATTCCATTGCTGTCATTTCATATGTATATGGTTAAATTTATTTACGCTCCCAGTGTACCTATGATGTAGCACCAGGCGGATTTTTAGCTAATGTGTATCACCTTACGAAAATACGGTATGGTCCAGAAGAGGTATGCATAAAAGTATTTGCTCCCAGGAGTAATCCTCAAATCCCGTCAGTTTTCTGGATTTGGAGAAGTGCTTATTTTCAGGAACGGGAATCTTATGATATGTTGGGAATTTATTATGCTCGCCTTAAATGTATCTTGATGCCTGAAAGTTGGATAGGTTGGCCTTTACGTAAAGATTAGATTACGCCTAATTTCTATGAGCATCTTGGCATTTCACTTATAGATGAAACAGAGTAACTGGACTTTTATTCGTATTGTGGAGGGGCTAAAAAAAAAAGAGGCTCTCATTGCTATCCCCCAATTGGGAATATATCATATAATATACTTTTCGTATGAGCAGAAACAATAGGATGACTCAAAAGAATTCTGTACCATGAACTTTGTACTGCGCACATCATTTAGTGGGGACCCCAGAGAGTCACTTGAGGAAGAGTGACAAAAAAATATGAAATTTGAAAGAAAATAAAGAAGAGACGAGATGAAGAAATGCAAAATGAGCAGAATCGGAGTTTATTTGTACTGTGTTTGAAATACATCCTTTCTATTCCTATCCTTACACTCTTTTATTGAATCCTTTTAGCTAATTTTTTTTTTAGATATTCATTTTGAGATATATACGAAAATTTAACATACTTTTGGAATAAAAAAAGTATGAACAGAGAGGAAAAAAATACAAATGAAAAAGAAAGTAAAGAATATCTATCCCGATTCTTCTCAATGAATTAATTTCATTTGTATGAGGTATGAATATCTATCCGATACATTATTCACGTGTCAGGAACCAGATTTGAACTGGTGACACGAGGATTTTCAGTCCTCTGCTCTACCAACTGAGCTATCCCGACCATTTCGCGTGCATCATCCTAGCAGATTACTTATATTTATGTCAATGAAAAGAACTAAAAAATAAAATCTTAAAAAATTGGCCCTAGCCCCTGAATTTCTTAGATCTTCAAAAAGAAGACTTTCTTTGTAAATGTAAGTAAAAAGATATGGGCTATGAATGATTCAATAACGGAGATTCCTTGAACATATATGTTCATATCGTATTATACAAAAAAAAATGAGATTGGATTGGAAGAAGATACGAGGATTTATATTCGTATCCATTTGTGAAAGAACAGAGTGAATGAAGCGAGAAATATATTTCATCTTGTTTAAACTGAGCCACTGATGAAAAAAAAAGAAAGAGGATGAGGATAAATAAAAAGCGAGGAAGTAAAATGGTCTTTTTATTGGGGATAGAGGGACTTGAACCCTCACGATTTAAAAATTCGACGGATTTTCCTATTACTCTAAATTTCATTGTTGTCGGTATTGACATGTAAAATGGGACTCTCTCTTTATTCTCGTCCGATTCCTCTTCAAAAGATCTATCAAACTCTGGAATGAATCATTTGATCATTGAATATTAGAATTCGATTCTTTTTTCAACTTCAATTAGAATTGATTCACAAGAACTCTTCGATTTTTCATATATTTTTTGATCTCTATTATTCTAATTAATAGAGGTTTTCTATAGATCCTTATCTCATAATATTACTCATATTAATAGTAATATAAATAAGAAATAAATAAAGAATATAGAAAATAATATATTATTCTATTATCTTCTAATAGAGTTATACTATTCTATTCTAGAATAATTCTAGAATAATTAGAAGAATAGAATTCATAAATCAATTCTATTAGAATTAGAATAGAATAAATAGAATATAGAATGAATATATATACTAATATATAATATAAAGATAAAAAAGATAAAGAAATAGAAGATTTCTTTTTTCCTATATAGAAATACAGAATAGGATTCGATATAAGATTTTGGTTGTGATTAATCGTTTGCTATGTCAGTATGTATACGTACGTATTAGGTATATAAAGTTATCCTTTCTGTCATTTCGATAGAAAGATTTTAGCTACTAACGTAACGTAATCAATTTCATTCGTTAGAACAGCTTCCATTGAGTCTCTGCACCTATCCCTTTTTATTCTCATTTTCCATCGTTTTTTCTCTCAAAACAAAGATTTGGCTCAGGATTGCCCATTTTTAGTTCCAGGGTTTCTCTGAATTTGGAAGTTACCACTTAGCAGGTTTCCATACCAAGGCTCAATCCAATCAAGTCCGTAGCGTCTACCAATTTCGCCATATCCCCCTTTCCTTTGAGACAAGGATACAGTTGTAATTCCATCCAACTCTTTGGCACTTTTTAATTCATTAGGTAATGATTCCTATATCGAAAAAGTGTATGCTGCTATTTTTTTTTTTTGCCCACCTTCTCTTCTATTCTATCATTTCATCTCTATTGGATGAACCTTCTTTGTTTCAATATGATCAATACGAAATGATTCTATCATTGATGTATACGCAATTCAATATGGATAGATATATCCCACATATATCTATATGCCTTTCCTCTTCCTTCATTTTTACAGTGCAGTTTTGAATAGTGGAACGGTCGATATTCATTCTTTTTTTTTTTTTTTCATTTCGAATTCTAATTTCATTGATATTTTATATTCATAGAATTATGAATATGGAATAGAATTTCTATTTCTTATTTAGATAGATAATTTATCTAGATCTAAATATTTTCTAAATAGAATAGAAAATATATAACTAAGAAATAGAATAAATTTCAATAATCAATAAATATGAAATTAAATGAAATAAAAAAATAAGAAGAATTACTAGGTAATAGCTAAGATCCGATAGCTTCCTATACAATATTACTCTTATATCCGCCCGCTTAGCTCAGAGGTTAGAGCATCGCATTTGTAATGCGATGGTCATCGGTTCGATTCCGATAGCCGGCTCTTTTTCTTTATCTATTTTTTTCTTTCCATGATCGAAAACCTCTACTCTCGCTTTCTCTAAATGTTGGGTCACCAATCTATTATGTCATGGTAACTTGCAGATATAGCTATGAATAAAAAAGTTTACTAGAAAAATTAGATCTCTATAGAAGAAATTTGAAAATGTAACCTTCGCTTGAATTTCCTATATATACAAAAAATCCAAATATTGATAAAATTTATTTTATTCTATTTTGTAGGGCTTTAGTAAATTGAGTTTTGCTTTGCTGATCCTTTAGTTCAGTCTGAATTTATATTTTTTTGTCAAATGAAAGTGAATCAAAAAGGAGCCTTTATATGTCTCGTTACCGAGGACCTCGTTTCAAAAAGATACGCCGGCTGGGGGCTTTACCGGGACTAACTAGTAAAATACCCAGATCCAGAAGTGATCTTCAAACCCAATTGCACTCTGTAAAAAGATCACAATATCGTATTCGTTTAGAAGAGAAACAGAAATTGCGTTTTCATTATGGTCTGACAGAGCGACAATTACTTAAATATGTGCATATTGCTGGAAAAGCCAAAGGGTCAACAGGCCGGGTTTTACTACAACTACTTGAGATGCGTTTGGATAACATCCTTTTTCGATTAGGTATGGCTTCGACCATTCCCGGAGCCAGACAATTAGTTAACCATAGACACATTTTAGTTAATGGTCGTATAGTGGATATACCAAGTTATCGTTGCAAATCCCAAGATATTATTACTGCGAAGGATAAAGAAAGATCGAAAGCTCTGATTCAAAATTATCTTGTTTCATCCCCCCACGGGGAATTGCCAAACCATTTGACTATTGACTCCTTACAATATAAAGGATTTATAAATCAAATAATAGATAGTAAATGGATCGGTCTGAAAATAAATGAGTTGTTGGTCGTAGAATATTATTCCCGTCAGACTTGATTCTAACAAAAATACAAAAGCAAGGTTCATACCAATTTTGACTCCTTTCGCTGAAGTAAATAGAGTACCTCGTGCCCTGTCTCATTCACGTATCAAAAAAGAATAGGATCTTTTTTTTCTTTTCAATATCAATACAATATTTCTATTTGTATTTTACCTATCACAGGGATTCATTAGGGATAGAGAATGTCTAAAGGGTCTTACCATTAGAATAATGATATCAATTCTTATTTTATTTGATACATTGTAGTCGGTAACGTTGATGAATGAAAAGAAACGGAGAGAGAGGGATTCGAACCCTCGGTAAACAAAAGTCTACATAGCAGTTCCAATGCTACGCCTTGAACCACTCGGCCATCTCTCCTACAGAATGTTATTCTTGACCAAAACCCGAATGAATAGCGAGTCTTTAATCTTAATTGTAGTACATGTATGACCGCCCGATGGTTCCATAAGAAGAAATTTATTTTCCAATTTCATATTTATCAACAACAACTTATTTCATCAGCTAACATGTAATTCATGAATCGTCCGATGAATCTTTATATTTCAATTGTATGGTGTGGCACATACACGTTATGCAAACAAAAAGGATGGTTTTTTATTTGAATTTGGTTTTATCATGGAATGATTATTCCATTTTTTTCCTTTTTGTTTTTGGATCATAACCAAATCAAAGATTCTCAAGTTATCAAAATCCATGTTCAAAAAAAAAAGGGACACTGCATTCTTTCCAATTAGTCTGTTTTTATGTTATTTTGTACTGTACAATTCCTTTTTTGTGGGATCGTTTTCCCCGAAGGGAGATGAGAAGAATTATAGAATGAATTGCTAATTATGCCTAGATCTCGAATCAATGGAAATTTTATTGATAAGACCTCTTCAATTGTAGCCAATATTTTATTACGAATGATTCCGACAACTTCAGGAGAAAAAAAGGCATTTACCTATTACAGAGATGGTGCGATTTGATTTTTTATTGTTTTTTTACCCCTCAGTTTTACGAGAAAAAGAACGTAGTTAGA